ATAAATAGTATACTTGTGTTTATTTATATAAATAGTATACTATTAATATAAATAGTTTATTTTCCAGATAAAATCCAAAATCAGGGCTTTCTGTTCAGGAAAATTTCTGGAAGGGGCAATCTTCCAGATAAAATCCAAAATCAAGGCTTTTTTTATAGGGATAATAAAGGTGAAAACACATTATTTGCCCTATCAAGGCAATCCTTTACTCAGGCACTTTATTAAAATTTTAATTTAAATATAATATGTTTGGGTATAACATTATTAGTAAATTTAATAGATGAAATTTAGCCTGTACATTTTTTTTCAAAAAAACTCAAAAATTTTCAAAAAAATGCGCTTTTTTTGAAAATTTGAAAATTTCAAAATTTGCAAAAAATTTAGAGGCCAAATCTCGACTATGAAAGTACAAAATTTTATTATTTTCAAATTTTGTGCCATCATCAAAAACTTATTGGTTTACAGAATATATAAGCTTTATTATGTATAAAAGAACATGTATTTATGTATATAGAAAAAAAAAAAAAAAAAAATGGGTACATTTATATATATATATTAAAATTTAATTTTAATATATATATATATAAATATATAATATGCAAAAAAGAATCATTATTATATATATATATATTATAATTTAATATATATATAAATATCTATAGTTAATGCAGAAAAATATAAATTAAAGATATTTATATTAAATTTTAATATATTAATATATATATATATATAATGCAAAAAAAATATATATATTTATCTATATATATAAAATTTTAATATNNTATTAAAATTTTATATATATATTCAATCCAAAAAAAAAAAAAACTACCTTTATTTACTATAGAATAAATCTAATATATAATTTTCAATATAAATAAAATAAATTTTTATTTATAATATTGATCTATATAAATTCATATATAAATATGTTATATTTGGGGCCGATAATTAAAAGTTTTTTTGCTTTTAGGTTTCAGGGAATTTTGATTTAGATGCAAGTTTGGGCAATAAACGAGAAGCATTTTAAATAAGGGTTTATTTATTTTGATAGGGCAATTATTAAAATTAAATTATTCGGGAGGCCGAGATATAGCAGGGATTTTTGAGTATAAACAAAATTTGTGCCAGCAGTTGCGGTTACACAAATTATGCAATGAAATTTTATTGGGTGTAGTTAATCAATTATATAAATTTAATAGGCTAAAAAAAATTTTATTAGGTGAAATTTTAAAATTTTGAAAGCTTAAGACGATAGAGATGAGGCTAGAAAATTTTAACGAAAGACTAGGATTAGATACCCTATTATAAAAATTAAGTTATTAAGCCTAGATTATTAGTAGTTAAGTTCTTGAAAATTAATAGAGATGGCGGTATTTTAGTCCATTCAGAGGAATCTGTCCTATAATTGATGTTCCACGATTTTAGTTACTTAAATTTTTAGCTTATATATCGCTGTAGTTTGAATATTTCTTTTGAATATTAATATTCATAAATTTTAGGGAAAGGATTTCAAGTCAAGATGTAGCTTATATTTAAGAAGAGGTGGATTACAATACATGTAGATTTGGTTGGAAAGTTGAAATATTTTTTATAAATTGGATTTGATAGTAATTTTTTAATAAAATTTGAAAAATGATTTTGGCTCTAAAATACGTACATATCGCCCGTCGCTTTCACTTTAAGGTGGAATAAGTCGTAACATAGTAGATGTACTGGAAAGTGCCTCTAGAAGGCAAATTAAAGCTTTAAGAAGCGTTTTATTTACACTAAAGAGATTGTTTAATAGATGTAGTTTGAAGGATTATTTATCTATAAACAAGAAGTGTGGCTAAATTTAAATAAAATATTTTATGGTTTTAGTAGGGTTTCTGAAGAGATTTTTTTAGAGATAGATTAGTAGTATCGTAAGAGAATATTTATTTTTATAAAAAAGAAAAATTTATGTTTTGTACCTTGTGTATCAGGGTTTATCAAAAAAAGAATAAAAATTTATTTTTCTCGAATTTAGAAGGGTTATTTAATTATTAATTTTATTGTAGCAAAAATATTTAAAATAATTAAATAGAGATGAAACGTTAATCGATTTTAATTATATCTAGTTTTTTAAGAAAAAAATTTAATTTTACTTTATTTAAAATATAGCTTTATTTTTATAGATTTATATTTGGTAGTTTAAATAACCTGAGGGTTGAGCTTTAGGTTAAATTTATATAACAAGTTTTTGCTGTTATTAATAAGGAGGATTTAAAGTTTCTACTTTAGTGATTTATATCTTGTTTAATTGTGTCTAAGATTTTTTATTTTTGTTTATATTTTTTATTAAAATTTATATTGTAATAGTTTTAGTTTAGAAAAAATGATGAAATTAGTATATTTTTATTTATTTATAAAAGAGGCTTGAAGGTTTAGTTAAGGAATTCGGCAAATTTGTTTCTCACCTGTTTAATAAAAACATGGCCTTTTGATTATAATTTAAGGTCTGGCCTGCCCAATGATTAATTAAATGGCCGCGGTATACTGACCGTGCAAAGGTAGCATAATCACTAGTTTTTTAATTGGAAGCTTGAATGAAAGGTTGGATGAAGAAACTACTGTCTCAATTAAAATTTTTTAGAATTTTATTATTTTGTAAAAAGGCTAAAATTATTATAAAAGACGAGAAGACCCTATAGAGTTTTATAATTTGTATAGAAAGGGTAATTAGAATAGATTTCTTTATTTGTTTAAATTATTTGGTTGGGGTGATTGAAAAACTTAATTAACTTTTTTTCAAAGATTACATATATTTATGAATATTTGATCCTTATAAAAGATTAAAAGAAAAAATTACCTTAGGGATAACAGCGTTATTTTTCTTGAGAGTTCTTATCGAAAGAAGAGTTTGCGACCTCGATGTTGGATTAAAATTTAGGTTTGGTGGAGAAGCTAAACTTTTAGGTCTGTTCGACCTTTAAAATTTTACATGATCTGAGTTTAGACCGGCGTGAGCCAGGTTGGTTTCTATCTTTATAATAGATAATAATTTTTAGTACGAAAGGACCAAAATTATACTAAATTAGTTTATAATTTGAATAATATTAATGTTTCTTAAACTTTTAGTGAAAAATTTTAAATTTTTTTTAGCTTATGCAAGAAGCTCTGATAATAAAATATTTAATTAAAATTATTATTGATATAAGTTGGGCTATTTGTGAATTGACATTTTGTTAGTCTATTTTGGGTGAGTCAATAATTTTTAGTACGAAAGTTTTACTGAAAATTACTTTGGCAGAATAGTGTGATAGATTTAGAATCTTTTTATATAGATAAAACTATAGGTAATACTTGATGCTGTTAGATTTAGTTCTTATTTCTATAACTGGGTTGATTCAGATTATTTGTGTATTAGTTGGGGTTGCTTTTTTAACACTATTAGAGCGTAAGGTTTTAGGTTATATTCATTTACGTAAAGGCCCTAATAAGTTAGGTTTTATAGGCTTATTTCAACCTTTTAGTGATGCGATTAAATTATTTACTAAGGAGCAGTGTTTACCTTTAAGTTCAAATTTATTGATTTTTTATTTGTCACCTGTTTTTAGATTTTTTTTTGCTATTTTATTATGGGTTGGGGTACCTTTTTTTACTTTTCACTTAAATTTTAATTTGTCTTTTCTTTTTGTTATGAGAGTAATGAGTCTGGGGGTATATACAATTATTTTGGCAGGCTGAGCATCTAATTCTAATTATGCTATGCTTGGCAGAATACGGGCTATTGCTCAATTAATTTCTTATGAGGTAAGTCTTATTTTAATTTTGTTATCTTTCTTATTTTATATTTTTAGTTTTAAGATTATAGATTTTCAGGTTTATCAAGAAAGTACTTGATTTTTATTTATTTTTTTTCCATTAAGCTTAATATTAATAGTATCTTTTCTTGCGGAGACTAATCGTTCTCCATTTGATTTTGCTGAGGGCGAATCAGAGTTGGTTTCTGGATTTAATGTGGAGTACAGAAGAGGGGGATTTGCTATGATTTTCTTAGCTGAATATGCTAGTATTTTGTTTATAAGATTAATTTTTACTTTAATGGTTTTGGGGAGTTTTTTAAATACGTTTATATTTTTTATTAAATTATCTTTAGTTGCATTTTTTTGGATTTGAGTTCGAGGAAGCTTACCTCGTTATCGTTATGATAAGCTAATATATTTAGTATGGAAATGTTATCTACCTGTTTCTTTAATATTATTGTTGTTTCATGCATCATGAAGACAATATTTTGTCATTTTATTTATATAAATAAAATATATGGTATATTTTGTAACTTATGTTATTGAATTTATTATTTTTACGTATAAAGCTAATAGAATATTTTAATTCTTTTTTTTACTTTCAAAATAAATACTTATACAAGTTCATTAGCTAATTAAAAATAATATAGTCTCATATTTTTGATGATAGGGGGATTAATAAGTATATAATAAAATAAATAATGGTTAGTGTTTGACCTGTCAGGATGTAGGGCTCTTCTACTGGCCGAGCTCCAATTCATGTTAAAAGTAGTACTACTCCTAAAAGTGTTCAAAATAAAAGTTTTGCTAGAGGGTAAAATTGCCTTCTTCTGAATTTTTTTTTGTTAATAAACGGTAAAGTATAAAGAATTGCAATTGAAGCTACTAATGCAATAACACCTCCTAATTTATTAGGAATTGATCGAAGAATAGCATAGGCAAACAGAAAATATCATTCTGGCTGAATATGCACTGGGGTGACAAGAGGATTGGCTGGTGTAAAGTTATCTGGGTCTCCTAGAAGATATGGTGCTTGAAGAGATAAAATGACTAGGGATGATACTAATACTAATATTCCTACTAAGTCTTTAAAGGTAAAGTAAGGATGGAATGGTAATTTATCAATATTTCTAGAGCATCCAATTGGATTATTTGAGCCTGTTTGATGAAGAAATAATAGGTGGATAACTACTATTGCAGAAACGATAAATGGTAAAATAAAGTGGAAAGTGAAGAAACGAGTGAGAGTGGCATTATCAACTGCAAATCCTCCTCAAATTCATTGAACTACTGAATTACCTAGATATGGAATTGCTGAGACTAAATTAGTAATAACTGTTGCTCCTCAAAAGGATATTTGTCCTCAAGGTAAAACGTAGCCTATAAAGGCTGTTGCTATCACTAAAAAGAAAATAGTCACTCCTGTTATTCATGTTTCTAAAAAATTATAGGAGCTATAGTAGATACCTCGTCCAATATGAATATATAGACAGATGAAGAAGAATGATGCCCCATTTGCATGAAGAGTTCGTAGGAGTCACCCATAGTTTACATCTCGACAGATATGGGCTACTCTGTTAAATGCTAGATCAATATTTGGACAATAGTGTATTGCTAGAAATAGTCCAGTTAAAATTTGAATTATAAGGCATAGGCCAAGTAGCCTTCCGAAATTTCATATGGAAGAGATATTTGTAGGGGTAGGTAAATTGATAAGAGAATTATCTAAAATTTTAAAAAGAGGGTTTTTTTTAATTTGTTTTATCATTATTTTTGACGAATTGGTCCTTTAGAAATATCAGTTATTTTAACTACTATAATTAAGGTTAATAGAAGATATCTTATTAATGCTAGAGGGATTTGTCTTATTGGGTTTCTGAAAATTTTAGATAAAGATAATTTGTAATTAATAATAGATTCTTGATTTATTAGTATAATAGAGGATTCTATTATTTCTGTGGGTGTGTTCCTTATTAATACTAAAAATACTAAAGTGAATATTAAAATATTTAAAGGTTTTGGAAATATAAATTTTTCATTTGAGGCTACTCTAGTTATATAAATAAAGGCTACTAAGATTCCTCCTACTATAATTAGGAATAAAATATAACCAAATCAAGCATTTATAAACATAAGTCTTGCAAAAAGTGATGTTGAAACGGTTAATATTAAAAGAATGTAGCCTTTTGACAAAGGATTTTTTAGAAAAATAAATAATAAAGATAATAAGCAATTTATAATAATTAAAGATTTAATTTCAGAAAATAGTTTAAAAAATATTAATTTTGGAGATTAAAGATAGGAAGAATTTCCTTTTTCTGAAGTTTTAAAAGTGAAACTTATTTTTGGTTTACAAGACCAATATTTTTATTAAATTATTAAAACAATGACAATGTTTATTAGATTTGGATCAATTTCTTTTACAGTTTTATTTATTTCTGGCTTGATTTCTTATGTATTAAGAAATAAACATTTTCTTTTAATACTTATTAGGTTGGAAGTTATAGTTCTTTCTATGTATATAATTTTATTTTTTTATTTTATTCAATTTAATTTTGAGAGTTTTGTTAATATAATTTATTTAACTTTAAGAGTAAGAGAGGGTGCTTTAGGTCTTTCCATTTTGGTTAATTTAATTCGTACTCATGGTATGGATATAGTTTTGGTTTTTGATAGATTGTGATAATGGAGTTGGTTTTTGGATTGGTTGGCTTATTGTTTACTTTAATTTTTGTTAGATTTTGGTTTTCTTTATTTTGTGGGTTAATTTTAACTTTTTTATTTTTATTAAAGCTGAGTTTTAGAAGCGATGTTTTATATATTTCTTGTGGTCTTGGTATGGATTTATTGTCTTTTACCTTAGTTGGTCTAAGGTTATGAATTTGTTGCTTGATAATTTTGGCTAGAGGGGAAATTAATAAATTCAAAATTTATAGGGGATTTTTTGTTTTTATTATTATTATTTTACTTGTGAGATTAGTTTTAACTTTTTTATCTATAAATTTATTTGTTTTTTATCTTTTTTTTGAGGTTAGGCTGATTCCTACCTTAATTTTGATTGTTGGATGGGGAAACCAGCCTGAGCGTATCCAGGCTGGTGTTTACTTATTGTTTTATACTTTATTGGTTTCTTTACCTATAATAATAGGTTTATTTTTTATGGATTATTATGGATTTAGCTTGGAATTTTATTTTCTCCAGTCTTTTAATAATTTATTTCTTTATCTATGTTTTAGAATAGTATTTTTTATTAAAATTCCTATATTTTTGGTTCATTTATGACTTCCCAAAGCTCACGTTGAGGCTCCTGTTTCTGGATCAATAATTTTAGCAGGAATTATATTAAAATTAGGGGGGTATGGTTTACTTCGTTCTATGAAGATTTTATTTAAAATTGGTATAAAGGTTAATTTGATTTTTATTGTTGTTTCTATTATCGGTGCAGTGATTATTTCTCTAGTTTGTATTCGGCAAAATGATATAAAGATATTAATTGCTTATTCGTCGGTGTCTCATATAGGGTTAGTATTAGCTGGGATTTTAACTTATAATCTATGGGGTTCTTGGGGAGCTTTAGGGTTAATATTGGCACATGGTCTTAGGTCTTCAGGATTATTTTGTATTGCTAATATTCTTTATGAGCGTACTCATAGACGAAGAATATTTTTAAATAAGGGGTTTATTAATATTATACCTAGACTTTCATTATGATGATTTCTTTTATGCTCATCTAATATATCTGCTCCTCCTTCTTTTAATCTTGTGGGAGAAATTATTTTAATTAATTCTTTAAATTTGTATAGAAGATTAATTCTTTTTTTTATATTTTTTTTGGTTTTTTATAGAGGAGTTTATTCTCTTTTTTTATATGCTTTTACTCAGCATGGTCAGGTTTACTCAGGTATATTTTCTGTTTCTTGTGTTAATATTCGTGAGTATACTCTTTTATTTTTGCATTGAGTTCCTTTAAATTTATTGTTTTTAAAGGGGGAATTGTTTTTATGTTGAATTTATTTGAATAGTTTAATGAAAACATCAGTTTGTGGAACTGGAGATATAAATTTTATTTCAGATAATTTTTTATTGTTCAGTTTTTTCCTCTATGTTTATAATTTTATCAGTAAGAATATTTATTCTTAGAATGATTTTTACTTATTTGGATATAATTTTTTTTTTTGAGGTAAATTTTATTTATTTAATTAGAGTAAATTTTGATTTGGTTTTTTATATAGATTGAATAACCTGTTTATTTATAAGGTTTGTTTTATATATTTCTAGAATAATTTTTAATTATAGAAAGGAGTATATGGATGGAGATTTATATATAAAACGTTTTATTTTCTTAATGGTTATGTTTGTTTTATCAATAATAATAATAATTATTAGCTTAAATTTAGTAGCTATTCTTGTAGGATGAGATGGTCTTGGGCTAGTTTCTTATGCTTTAGTTATTTATTATCAAAATGTTAAATCTTTTAATGCTGGGATACTTACGGCTCTTTCTAATCGTATTGGGGATGCTGCAATTTTAGTGGGTATTGCTATAATAGGGAGCTCAATTGGTAGATGAAATTTTATATTTTATATTTTGGGGGATAGAGGTATGGGAGAAGTATCTTTATTATTAGTTTTAGCAGCTATCACTAAGAGAGCTCAAATTCCTTTTTCTTCTTGACTTCCTGCGGCCATGGCCGCTCCAACTCCTGTTTCTTCTCTTGTTCATTCTTCTACCTTAGTCACAGCTGGGGTATATTTACTTATTCGTTTAAATGATGTACTTAGAGCAACAGTTTTAAATTTTTTGCTTTATTCTTCATTGTTTACTATATTTATAGCTGGCCTTTCTGCTAATTTTGAATTTGATTTAAAGAAAATTATTGCTCTTTCAACTTTATCACAGCTTGGGTTGATAATTAGAATTTTATGTTTAGGTGGTTCTGAGCTAGCATTTTTTCACTTATTGACTCATGCTTTATTTAAGGCTTTGTTGTTTATGTGTGCTGGAGCTATTATTCATAATCTTGGAGACACTCAGGATATTCGTTGTATAGGAGGACAAATTAATTTTTTACCTTTTACCTGTATAATGATAAGAGTTAGAAATTTAGCTTTATGTGGGCTACCATTTATGGCCGGGTTTTATTCTAAGGATTTAATTGCTGAATTTTTGTCTATAAGAATCTATGGTTGAGTAGTTTATATTATTTTTTATTTGTCAATTGGGCTGACAGCAGCTTATTCTTTGCGTTTATCTTATTTTATTTTTTTCGGTGATTATAATGTTTTTTCTCTTAGAATGCTGAGAGAAAAAAATAATTTGTCTATAAACTTAAGTATAGGGGGTTTAATTTTTTTTGTGATTTCTATAGGAAGAATTTTTTCTTGATTATTTCTTAAGAATCCATTTTTTATTTTTTTGCCTGTATCTATGAAATTAATAACATTGGTAATGATTTTATTGGGAGGAGTTTTAGGATTTGAGTCAACTGTTCTAAATTATTATTATGCAAGCTTTAAAAGTTATTATTCTATTTTTTTTGTGGTAGGGATGTGGAATTTACCTATTCTTTCTACCCTTGGAGTTACTAAACCATTTTTGTTTTTGGGAAAGGATTTTTATAAGAATTCTGATCATGGTTGATTAGAATACTATGGAAAAACTGGTCTTAGAAAAATATTATTATGGGCTTCGTTAAATATTCAAATTTTCAGAATTAATCATATTAAAATTTATATGTCTTTATTTTTATTTTTTTTAAGAATGATTTTTTTAATTATTTATTTAAATAGCTTAAATAAAAGCATAGTATTGAAGATACTAGGATGGGTTTTACCTTTAAATGTATATATTTAAAGGAAAATAATTCCAACTTAACAATGAAAGTGTTATATTTTTTAAACTATTTAAATAAAGCTAAAAACAGAGTCTCACTGCTTAAGAGTAAAGTTAGAAGCTTTTTCTTGAATAACTTAGCTTTTTAATTGGGATGTTTTCCATTGATATCATTAACAGTGATAGACCTCTTTTTGGTTTCAATTAAACAATAATTTTTATTAGTATGAAAAAAAGGAAGGAAAATGGAGGTGGGCCAGCACCTAATATTTAGGTCGAAACTAAAAGCAAATTTTTTTGCTTTCCATTTAAGATAAATAATTAAGATTATAATTTTTAAATGCAAATTAAATGTTTTATTAAACTATTATCCTTATTTTACTCAATTTAATGCTCCTTGATTTCATTCATGGAATAGTCCGTATAATAGAATTACAATGAATAGTGTTAAGCATAATAGTAGTCTAGATAAATTTATTCTTTTAGTTAATAAGACTAAGGGTAAAAATAAAGTTAGTTCAACATCAAAAATTGCAAAGATGATGGCAATGAGGAAGAAATGTAAAGAAAATGGGAGACGGGCTGAATTTTTTGGGTCAAACCCACATTCAAATGGTCTTATTTTTTCTCGATCTTTAAATGATTTTTTTGAAATGAAATTTAGGGCTACAATTATAACTAATGTGATAATTATAATTAATGTTGATATTAATGTAATTGTTATTATTACTTATACTAAGATATAGATTTTTTGATTGGAAGTCAAATATAATTGTTTATATTATATAAGTAATTAACTTCCTCATCAGTAGATTGAAATATAGAGGAATAGTCATACTACATCTACGAAGTGTCAATATCATGCTGCAGCTTCAAATCCAAAGTGGTGAGTTGAGGAGAAGTGATTTTTATAAAGTCGGATTAAGCAGATTAATAGAAATGTGGAACCTACAATTACATGTAATCCATGAAGTCCAGTTGTTATAAAAAATGTTGATCCGTATACTCTATCTGCAATAGAAAAAGGTGCTTCAATGTATTCGAATCCTTGAAGTATAGTAAAATAAAATCCTAATATTACTGTTAGTAGAAGTCTTTGAAAGGCTTGATTGAAATTATTTTCTATTAATCTATGGTGTGATCAAGTGATGGTTAAACCTGAGGTTAATAGAATTAGAGTATTTAGTAAAGGGATTTCTAAAGGATTAAATGGGTTAATTTCTTTAGGTGGTCAGTTTATCCCTAGCTCAATTGTTGGGGATAGGCTTGAGTGGAAAAAGGCTCAGAAGAATGCTAAGAAGAAAAAGATTTCTGAGATAATAAAAAGGATTATTCCTCACTGTAATCCTTTAGTTACCTTTATTGTATGATGTCCTTGGAATGTACTTTCTCGTGTGATATCTCGTCATCATTGATAGGAGCATAATAATGTTAATAATAGACCTAAAATAACTAGGTCTATTTTATATAAATGGAATCATTTAATGATTCCTATAAGTATAGAGAATACTCTAAATGAGGTGCAAATAGGTCATGGTCTTTGATCTACTAGATGGAAAGGGTGATTTTGCTTCATTAATTTACTTCCCTTGAGTATAAGGTAATTAGAATTCTAAATACATAGGCTTGAATTAAAGCAACAGCTGACTCAAGAACTAATAGTAAAATTTGGGTAAAAATCAAGATTGGTAATATATAAGAATTTAGAGATGGTCCGGCATTTCCTAAAAGAGTTAATAGTAAGTGACCAGCAATTATATTTGCTGTTAGTCGAATTGCTAGAGTTCCAGGTCGAATTAGTCTTCTTGTTGTTTCAATAATTACAAGGAATGGTAAAAGTAGATTTGGGGCCCCTTGGGGAACTAAATGAGCAAATATATGGATTGTATTGTTAATTCATCCATAGAGTATGAATCTTAACCATAATGGCAATCTTAAAGCTAGAGTAAATACTATGTGTCTCGATCTTGTGAAAATATACGGGAATAGACCAAGAAAATTATTTAATATAATAAATATAAATAATCTTGTGAATATTAGTGTTCTTCCCTTGTTAGCTGGAGATTTAATTAAAATTTTAAATTCTTTGTGCATAGTTATAATTAGTTTAATTCACAAGAAATTTCATCGTGAAGGGATTAACCAAAATATTGATGGTATTAATAAAAATAATAATGATCTAACTCAATTTAAATATAAGGATGGATAAGATGATGGGTCAAAAGATGAGAATAGGTTTGTTATCATTTTCAATTTATTGAAATTCTTTTTTTATTAATTAAAGGGGTTTTAGCTGTATATTCAAAATTGTAAAAATTAATGATACAACTTAAAATAAATAATAAGTTAAAAAAAACATATAAGGTGATTCATCTAATTGGTGCTATTTGTGGAATTAAAAATTATTACTATATAATAATTTTAGCTTGACAAGCTAATGTTATATTTTTAACTAAATTTTTCATTAGAAGTAGGAGCTAATTTACTATAAAGTGGTTTAAGAGACCAATGCTTGCTTTCAGCCATCTAATGTAGTTAGAATTAATTCATTTGAGGAAAAAATTAGGTCTAATTCTTTCAATTGTAATAGGTATAAATCTATGATTTGCTCCACAAATTTCTGAACATTGGCCAAAGAGGAGTCCTGTTCGATTAATAGTTAAATTTGTTTGATTTAATCGGCCTGGGATTCTATCAATTTTTACTCCTAAGGATGGAATTGTTCAAGAGTGAATGACGTCTGTAGAAGTAGTTAAAATTCGTACTTGAGAGTTAAATGGAATGACTAAGCGGTTGTCAACATCTAGAAGACGAAATCTGGAAGGTTTTAGTTCATTAATTGGTAATATATAAGAGTCAAATTCTACATTTTTGTAGTCTGAGTATTCATATGATCAGTATCATTGATGTCCGATTGCTTTAATAGAAATTATTGGATTAGGATTTTCATCTAAAATATAAAGAAGTCGTAGGGATGGTAGGGCAATAATAATTAAAATTACTGCTGGTAGGATAGTTCAGATTATTTCAATTAATTGACCTTCTAATAAATATCGATTAATAAATTTATTAAAAAGCATAGATATTAATATTTGACCTACTAGGATTGTAATAATAATTAAAATTAATAGTGTGTGGTCATGGAAAAATATAAGTTGTTCTATTAATGGTGATGATCTATCCTGAAGAAGAAGAGTTTTTCATGTTGCCAATTCTAAAAAAAGTTTAATCTTTATAATTGGGGTTTAAGTCCAATGCACTATTCTGCCATATTAGAAGTTTGAAGCAATAGCTGGTAGTTCATTATATCTATGTTCTGCAGGGGAGAGTTTTTGTAATCATTCGATTGATGAAGATATATTTAACGGTGAAATAGCTAGACGCTTTACCGAGAATCTTTCTCATATAATGAAAATAAAGAATATGATTCTAACTAGAGAGATTAATCTTCCAATTGAAGAAATGATGTTTCATATAATATATGCATCTGGATAATCAGAGTATCGTCGTGGTATTCCTCTTAATCCTAAAAAGTGCTGGGGAAAGAAAGTTAAATTTACTCCAATGAATATAGAGATAAATTGGATTTTTAAATATTTATTATTTAAAGTTAAGCCAGTAAATAACGGGAATCATTGTACAATGCCTGCTATAATAGCAAATACAGCTCCTATTGATAAAACATAGTGAAAGTGGGCTACAACATAGTAAGTATCATGGAGGATAATATCGAGGGAAGAGTTAGCCAGAACTACACCAGTTAATCCTCCTATAGTAAAGAGAAATAAAAATCCTAAAGCTCAGAGTGATGAAGGATTAGGGTTAATTTGAGTTCCATGATAAGTTGCTAATCATCTGAAAATTTTGATTCCAGTGGGAACTGCAATGATTATTGTGGCTGAGGTAAAGTAGGCTCGTGTATCAACATCTATACCTACTGTAAATATGTGGTGTGCTCATACAAGGAATCCTAGTAATCCAATAGCTCTTATAGCGTAAATTATCCCTAATACTCCAAAAGCTTCTTTTTTACCTCTTTCTTGTCTAATAATATGAGAAATTATTCCAAATCCTGGTAGGATTAAAATATAGACTTCTGGATGCCCAAAGAATCAGAATAGATGTTGATATAGGACAGGATCTCCACCTCCTGCTGGATCAAAAAATGAGGTGTTAATGTTTCGATCTGTAAGTAATATGGTGATTCCTCCAGCTAGTACGGGTAGAGACAATAATAGTAAGATTGCAGTGATTTTTACTGCTCAAGTAAATAAGGTTAGTTGTTCAGGTTTTATTCCTTTTGGATGTATATTAATAATAGTTGAGATAAAATTAATGGCTCCTAGAATTGATGATACACCTGATATATGAAGTCTAAAAATTGCTAGGTCAATTGAAGCTCCTTCATGGGCAATATTTGCTGCTAGAGGAGGATAAACAGTTCATCCTGTTCCTGCTCCTTTGTCGATAATTCTTCTTATCAAAAGAAGAGATAATCTTGGTGGCAATAACCAAAATCTTATATTATTAAGCCGAGGGAATGCTATATCTGGGGCTCCTAGTATTAGTGGAACTAACCAGTTTCCAAATCCACCAATTAGAATAGGTATAACTATAAAGAAAATTATAATAAAAGCATGGGCTGTTACAATAGTATTAAAAATTTGATCATCTATAATTAGTCTTCCAGGTGTTCCTAATTCGGTTCGAATTAAAACTCTAAGGGATGTTCCTACTATTCCTGCTCATGCACCAAAAATGAAATATAGAGTTCCAATATCTTTATGATTAGTAGAATATAATCATTTATTCGGTAAAATGGCTGAGTTTAAGCGGTAAATTGTAAATTTATTAACAAGATATATTCTTTTTTATCAAATATAAATTATATAGTCAATTTATGATATTGAATTGCAAATTCAAAGGTGAATAATTTCTGTAATTTAAGAATTAGATCTTTCTTTGTTTGACTTTGAAGGTCAAAAGTTTAAATATATAACTTAAATTCTTTTATATTAATATTATTGACAAAAAAACTACGGGTGTAAATGTTAAGAGGGCTAATATTCTTGGAAATAGTTTGTATGAGTTATTTATTATTATTATTGAATTATTAGTGTATAAAGTTATTCTTGAAAATGTAATACGTAGGTAAAAAAATAAGGTGATTAGGGTGAAGATGATTATGAAAAAGGTTAGGAAGAAGAATAATCTTTTTCTTAAAGAACTAATTACTATTCATTTGGGGATGAATCCTGGAAAAGGGGGAAGCCCTCCTAATGATAAAAAATTTATTATAACTAAAATTTTATTTAAATTATTTTTAATTTTGTTTATTTGCGAGATAAAAAAGATTTTTCAATATTTTAATATATTAATGATGACTAAATTTATTATTGAGTATACTAAAATGTAGATTATCCATAGATTTGTTGAGCATATAACGGAGGCTAGTATTCATCCAATATGATTAATTGATGAATAAGCTAAAATTTTACGTAAACAAACTTGATTTAGTCCTATGATTCTTCCTACAATTCCTGAAGTAATAATGAAAAGAATTATTATATTAGGAATTATTATAAGATAAGTTAATAAAATTATAGGGGCTACCTTTTGTCAGGTTAATAATAGGAAGTTTATATTTCAAGAAATACTTCTTGCTACTTCAGGGAATCAAAAGTGAAGAGGGGCAGCTCCTATTTTTATGAGGATAGCTGATCTGGCTATAATAGATGAAAAATAATTTAATTCAAAATTAAATTCTAAGGAGTTTATAAATACCATAATTGAAAATAGTAAGATGAAAGAGGCTATAGCTTGAGTTATGAAGTATTTGGAAATTCTTTCGGATGAATATTTGTTTCTTGGGGTTTTTATTAAAATAATAAAACTTAGTAGGTTAACTTCTAAACCTAATCAAGAATAAAATCAGGATACGGAGGAAATTGAAATAATCGATCCTAGGATTAAAGTTATTAAAAATAACAATTTGAAGAATTTAAATATTAAAAAGAAAAGGATTGACCTTTATAAATGGGGTATGAACCCACTAGCTTAATTTAGCTTATCTTTTTATGTTTTATTATATTATGTATAAAAGTTTTTGATACTTTAGGAAATGGTTTAAATCCATTAAACATAT